CCAGTGGATAAGATAGATAAACAGAAATAGATAAACAGATAAGAACTAGGTTCGCATAATTCAGTAATTTCTGTTTGTTCTCCTAATTGATTGATTGCAATTAAACTCGGCCCAATCCTTTTCCTAAAAAAAAAGGATTGGGCCGAATAAAGAATGACCATCCTATACATTGTTGGATCCATAGGATTAATTATAGATCCTTGGGATTGGTGGATCATTTTCTATCCCGCAGTTTCAGGCTATAGATCAAGCCAAGGGGGGCTCCTCTCTACCTACCCTGTATATTGTCTTTTTCATTTCATGTTGCAATAGAAACTTATTATTTGATTATATGATACGAGATTATACGAGAATGAATTCTTCATTTTATTTATAGGTTTATAGTATAGGAAGAAACAACTATTTATCTTTTTATCTTTTCGATGAGAATTTTTTTGTACATGACATGAGAGAAACCTCTTTTTATATTTCTAATTGAGGATTCTAGATTCTATCATAATATATATATCAATATATATATTGATAGCGATACCCTGAATTCCCCCAAAAAAGAATCATTTCTTTCAATACTCACCCGTTGTTAGTTAACAATTCCAATGATTGGATCATATGCTTAATTCTGATAGGAAATAAAATAGTAAAATGATTATTCATCGAATGACTATTCATCTATTATATTTTCATCAAATAGGGAGCAAGAAGACTCTATGAAAAAGTGGTGGTTCAATTCGATGTTGTCTAAGGAGAAGTTAGAACATAAGTGTGGGCTAAGTAAATCAATGGATAGTCTTAATGCTGTTGGACATACCGGTGGAAGTGAAGAGCCCATTCTAAATGATACGGAGAATAACATTCCTAGTTGGAGTGATAGTGGTAGTTATAGTTTCAGAAATGTTGATTATTTATTTGATATCAGGGATATTTGGAGTTTTATCTCTGATAACACTTTTTTAGTTAGGGATGGTAATGGTGACAGTTATTCTGTATATTTTGATATTGAAAATCAGATTTTTGAGATTGACAATAATAGTTTTTTTCTGAGTGAACTAGAAATTTTTTTTTCCAATTATTTGAATAGTAGGTCTAAGAGTAACAATCACGACTATTATCATTATATGTATGATACTCAATCTAGTTGGAATAATCACATTAATAGTTGCATTGATAGTTATCTTCGTTTTGAAGTCAGTATTCATAGTGACACTTTCAGCGGTACCGACAATTACAGTGACAGTTACATTTCTAGTTTCATTTGTACTGAAGGCGTAAGCGGTAGTCAAAGCAGGAATTCTAGTATAAGAACTGGTGGTAACAACCGCGATTTCAATATAAGAGGAAGATCTAATGATTTTGATATAAATAAAAAATACAGAAATTTGTGGGTTCAATGCGAAAATTGTTATGGATTAAATTATAAAAAATTTTTTAGGTCAAAACTGAATATTTGTGAACAGTGTGGATATCATTTGAAAATGAGTAGTTCAGATAGAATCGAACTTTTGATTGATCTGGGCACTTGGGATCCCATGGATGAAGATATGGTCTCTATGGACCCCATTGAATTTCATTCAGAGGAGGAACCTTATAGAGATCGTATCGATTCTTATCAAAGAAGGACAGGTTTAACTGAAGCTGTTCAAACAGGCATAGGTCAACTAAATGGTATTCCCATAGCAGTTGGGGTTATGGATTTTCAGTTCATGGGGGGTAGTATGGGATCCGTAGTAGGCGAGAAAATCACCCGTTTGATCGAGTATGCTACTAATCGATCTCTACCTGTCATTATTGTGTGTGCTTCTGGGGGAGCACGTATGCAAGAAGGAAGTTTGAGCTTGATGCAAATGGCTAAAATATCTTCTGCTTCATATAATTATCAATCAAATAAAAAGTTATTCTATGTATCAATCCTTACATCTCCTACAACTGGTGGAGTAACTGCCAGTTTTGGTATGTTAGGAGATGTTATTATTGCTGAACCCAACGCCTACATTGCTTTTGCGGGTAAAAGAGTAATTGAACAAACATTGAATAAAACAGTACCCGACGGTTCACAAGCGGCTGAGTATTCATTCCATAAGGGCTTATTTGACCCAATCGTACCGCGTAATCTTTTAAAAGGTGTTCTGAGTGAGTTATTTCAGCTGCACGGTTTCTTTCCTTTGAATAAAAACGCAAAAAAAAATATCGAAATAAAATGAAAATATAGAATAGAAGTGATTTCTATGTCTATCAAGAACTCCCATTTTTTACTTTTTTACTAGGAATCTTTGTTTGTTGGATTGAATTAGTTTAGTTAGAGTCGCGAACTTATAAAAAACTTGTTAATTTTAATAAAAAACCTTTTCTTTTATTATATTAGAAAGATAGAAAGAATAAAAGAAAAGGATGGGGGAATAAGAAAATTTCTTAAACTTAAAGCGGATTATCATATATATTTGTCTAAAAAGATGAATAGGTACACTTCATTTAGTTCTCATTCCTTGCACTTATTAACTACTTAAATATTAATATTATTTAGAATAGTTTCTATATAATAGAGATACTTATCATAAGATATCTTTATAATAGGTACAAATATTAAATCGAGGTACCCATTCTATGACAGATCTTAACTTACCCTCTATTTTTGTCCCTTTAGTGGGCCTAGTATTTCCTGCGATTGCAATGGCTTCTTTATTTCTTCATGTCCAAAAAAATAAGATTGTCTAGATCCGATGGGACCAAATTTCATCAATTTATTTCAACACTGAATAATAATACAGATATTTGTTTAGTGTAATATGGGACAATATGTGGCTTTTTCCGAACACAAACGAAAGAACTGTTATGCATGCGGATACATGATATCCGCATAAATGTATGTATATGATATGCGGGTATATCTGGTTAAAAATGATCGGCGAATATTTTTATAATATAAAGTATATGTATCTAACCAATTATTCCTAATGGTTCATATCAGACTAGTGCTAGTTGATGAAAGTTACTTCGGCATCATGAAAAGTAAAGTCAAATTTTTTCTCAATTCCAATCGAATGCAACTGGATCTAGTATAGTATGAACTGGCGATCAGAACATATATGGATAGAACTTATAACAGGGTCTCGAAAAGCAAGTAATTTTTGCTGGGCCTGTATCCTTTTTTTAGGTTCACTAGGATTCTTAGTGGTTGGAACTTCTAGTTATCTTGGTAGGAATCTGATACCTGGATTTCCATCTCAGCAAATCATTTTTTTTCCACAAGGAATCGTGATGTCTTTCTATGGGATCGCGGGTCTATTCATTAGTTCATATTTGTGGTGCACAATTTCATGGAATGTAGGTAGTGGTTATGACCGATTCGATAGAAAAGAAGGAATAATGTGTATTTTTCGTTGGGGATTCCCTGGAATAAATCGTCGCATCTTCCTTCGCTTCTTTATGAAAGATATCCAATCAATCAGAATGGAAGTTAAAGAGGGTCTTTTTCCTCGTCGTATTCTTTATATGGAAATCAGAGGCCAAGGAAACATTCCCTTGACTCGTACTGATGAGAATTTGACTCCGCGAGAAATTGAGCAAAAAGCTGCTGAATTGGCCTATTTCTTGCGCGTACCAATTGAAGTATTTTGAAATGAACCGAACGAAGAATGAATGTTTTCTCCACATAATAAAAGGAGCTTGCTAATTTCCTTTTTTTTTAATACAATTGAAGTTTCCTCAAACTGTTCATTCGAGAAAAACATGTTAGATTCCATTTCCTCGTTCCGTTGACGCAACAACCCGCTAGAATAAAACAAAAGCTGGGGAACGTATATGGAACAACTACAACTATTCCAACTATAATATAATAAATATAATAAACTATAATAAGAATACATTTTTTCTATACCAAAACCTTTTTGTATGCGTATTTGTATGCGTATAGGGCCCAACTCAATTCTTTTATACTAGTAAAAAGTCTAATAAGTCTAATTAAGTATGAATTCATCAAATATCCGAATATGTATTTCGTAATACAGAATTAATCCTTTTAGGTTAAGCCTCAGATTTTGAACTGATACCGTATTCCTGTGCTGTGGTTAGACGGTGCAACATTTCGAAATAATTAATGGAATTGATCCGGGAGGGTTTTTCGAGTATTTATTGAAAGGAATAAATGAAGATGAAATTCGTTCGAATTTTCCCAATTGAGATACCCGGAAATCCAATTTACTTAATTTATTACTTAATTTATAATTTATTTACTTTTTATATATTAGAAATCTATTTCTCTATCTATTTATTTCTCATTTTTTTTCATCCGAAAAAGGACCCTTATTTTATTTCTATATTCCTTAATTCCTTCTGGATCTAAGGAGTCAATTATTATACAAAAATGGGAATAGATCCATGGGTTCCATACCTTGTTATAGAACTTGTGCTTTAGAGAAACATCAGATCAGATAGAGTTGACAAATGAAGCAGTTCATTAACAATTCACAGATAAAAAAAATGAAAAAAAAGAAAGCATTGATTTCCCTCCCATATCTTGCATCTATAGTATTTTTGCCCTGGTGGGTCTCTCTCTCATTTCAAAAAAGTCTCGAACCTTGGATTATTAATTGGTGGAATACTAGGCAATCCGAAACTTTTTTGAATGATATTCAAGAGAAAAATGTTCTAGAAAAATTCCTAGAATTAGAAGAACTATTCTTGTTGGATGAAATGATAAAAGAATACCCAGAGACGCATATACAAAATATACAAAAGCTTCGTATAGGAATACACAAGGAAACGATACAATTGGTCAAAACACACAATGAATATCATTTCCATATCATTTTGCATTTTTCGACAAATATAATATGTTTCGCTATTTTAAGCGGTTATTTTATTCTGGGTAATGAAGAACTTGTCATTCTTAATTCTTGGGTTCAGGAATTCTTCTATAACTTAAATGACACAATAAAAGCTTTTTCGATTCTTTTAGTTACTGATTTATGGATTGGATTTCACTCGACCCATGGTTGGGAACTAATGATTGGTTCGATCTACAATGATTTTGGATTGGCTCATAACGACCAAATTATATCTGGTCTTGTTTCCACTTTTCCAGTTATTCTAGATACAATTGTGAAATATTGGATCTTCCGTTTTTTAAATCGCGTATCTCCTTCGCTTGTAGTCATTTATCATTCAATGAATGAATGAAGAACTTATTTGATCTCCTGATATCAATCCAAATTTTTCTTCGCGCATAAAGAAAGCATTTTCCATTTGACTTATTCTTTCTTTATACTTCTACCTCTTCAAGGTATTTGTCCTATTTCAATAGAATTATTTCAGTACAATGGCAGACTCGTGGATAGGGAACTATACTAGCTACCTATCTAATTTATTGTATAAATTCCTGGATGAATGATTGGATCATGCAAAATAGAAATACTTTTTCTTTTTCTTGGGTAAAGGAACAGATCACTCGATCTATTTCTGTATCGATCATGATATATGTAATAACTCGAACATCTATTTCAAATGCGTATCCCATTTTTGCGCAGAAAGGTTATGAAAATCCACGAGAAGCAACTGGGCGAATTGTATGCGCCAATTGCCATTTAGCTAATAAGCCTGTGGATATTGAAGTTCCGCAAGCTGTACTTCCTGATACTGTATTTGAAGCAGTTGTTCGAATTCCTTATGATATGCAACTGAAACAAGTTCTTGCTAATGGTAAAAAAGGGGCTTTGAATGTAGGGGCTGTTCTTATTTTACCCGAGGGATTCGAATTAGCCCCCCCCGATCGTATTTCCCCCGAGGTGAAAGAAAAGATAGGAAATCTGTCTTTTCAAAGTTATCGTCCCAATAAAAGAAATATTCTTGTAATAGGTCCTGTTCCAGGTCAGAAATATAGTGAAATCGTCTTTCCCATTCTTTCCCCCGACCCTGCTACGAAGAAAGACGTTCACTTCTTAAAATATCCCATATATGTAGGTGGGAATAGGGGAAGGGGTCAGATTTATCCTGATGGGAGCAAGAGTAACAATACAGTCTATAATGCTACATCCGCGGGTATAGTAAACAGAATAGTACGCAAAGAAAAAGGAGGATATGAAATAATCATCGTTGATGCATCGGATGGACACCAAGTGGTTGATATTATACCTCCAGGACCAGAACTTCTTGTTTCAGAGGGTGAATCCATCAAGCTTGATCAACCATTAACAAGCAATCCTAATGTAGGGGGATTTGGTCAGGGAGATGCCGAAATAGTGCTTCAAGATCCATTACGCGCCCAAGGCCTTTTGTTTTTCTTGGCATCCGTTATTTTGGCACAAATTTTTTTGGTTCTTAAAAAGAAACAGTTTGAAAAGGTTCAATTATACGAAATGAATTTCTAGATCCAGAGATTCCTTACCATCAAGTTGGTAAAAAACGCGGAATTCTTGTCGATCAATACAATTAAATATATATGATCAAAAAATTCTGTAAATCCCTTTGCTTGCTTTGTTTATACTATTTTTTCGGGATGTATGGAATTCTTTACTTGTATCCCATTCCTAGCACTAGACAATAGGCATACAAAAACAAAGGAAGAGGAGACAGGGCAAGGACGGGATAAATGAAAGGAAGGGTACTGGATTATAAGTCTTACTAATCTTCTATTCGACACAAGAAAAAGGACTTTGTACCCTTTCTTGTGTCGTCTTGTATCGAAATAATAATGATTTTTTTCTTGTTCGCCAAAGATTACTATTTCTTCGTTTCCGGGTCTATCGGAATTCCTTTGTTTAGATTCATAAGAAGTAGTAGACAAACAAAAAGGGTTAGGGGGGGTAATTCATCGAGCAAACGAAACTTTTTCTATTATTCAATTAACTTCAACGTAGAATAGCACTTTTTTATAAAAGAAAAAGAAAAATTATTCAAACAAAAAAATTGACTTTAACTCTTTTTATTGAGATTTTATTGAGAAGCGGATTAGATTTTATTTTTACGCATACCCCAATCCTTTTTCTTTCATCACCTTTTTTATTTTCTCTTTTTTTTATAGAGTAAGGTTCTATTAGTTTAGTATGGAAATGATTTGCAGGATGTATCATCCGTTTAAATCCATATAATTATCCAGAAAATCGCTTGATTCCTTCTTGTTGCTTCTCGTAAGAGTTAATATTATATTATGGAGGAACGACAGAGCCTATAAATCAATCAATAGAAATAGATTCAATTCCGTTGTTCAAAAACATCATAAGAAACAAAGGAATAAAGTGGTTTGAAAGATCAGAGCAAAGGATCCATTTTGTCATTTCTACGAAAATTTTTATTATGTTGACTGGATAACTTTCCTATTTGTATGTTATGGAATAGATCAAAGTCTCATCTCGCTCTAAGAGTAAGCACTCAGCGGTACCTTACGCCTTTCTTTTATTATAGGCGTAAGGTACCGCTGAGTGCTTACTTTTTCATGTCTACAATCCAGTTCATCTGATTACTACAGAGATGAACCCAATCCGGAATATGAACCGTAAAAGAAAATACCTA